TTCAGTATAAGCTCAAGACACATAAGGGCTCTAACCATATTTCGGCTCGTGATCAATCCATAGATACCGATAGAAAATAAATAGGCACTTATAACAAGTACATGTTCGAGCATGATTGACCAACTCCTTATCAATTCCGATTCATTTCAATATGAATAAAAATTTAATAGATTCAATTCAATTGACAAAAAAAAAGAAAAGTACAGAACAAGGGAATATATTGGTAATCGATCGAATAAAAGAATTTTTATTTTAGACAGAAACAATCTTCAAATAGAATTGAGGGGAATGTGTTTGATAACATAGAACAAAGTTTAATTTATGCTATTTCTAAAGATTGATTACTGGCGAGCCACGGCAATTGCGCCGATCAAAGCAGCTAAAAGAATGATCGAAATGAGTTCAAATGGAAGAAAAAAATATGTTGATAAATAAATTCCAATTTGTTGACTATTACTTATTAAATCCTGCTCTAGAATCTGGTTTGATCTTGTAGTCCAAATAATCCCATACCATGACGTATCTACAATAGTAGTCATTAGGGAAACAAAAATACTTGTACAAACCAGAAAAGTAACTCCATTCCCAACGGTCCAAAGATTAAAATCTTTGGAATATTCTGAACCCTTCATGAACATCACAGCAAATATGATTAAAACATTTATAGCTCCGACGTAAATAAGGAGTTGCGCAGCAGCTACAAATTGGGCATTTGCTAGAATATAGAATAAGGATATAGAAACAAGAACCAGTCCCAACGAAAAAGCAGCATAAATGGAGTTGTTAAATAATAGTACTCCTGTACTTCCTAATATAAGACCTGATCCCAAGAAGACTACAAGAAAATCATGTATCGGTCCAGGCAAATCCATTATATTGTAGTAAAAAAAGAGATAAATAAATCGAAATGTTTTTCATGACCTTATTGATCTGACCAGGAAAAAAAAAAATGGATAATCAATTCCTAATTAAATCTTAAGGGGTGTGAATTAATGTAGGTACAGTTATTGGATTAATCTTAGTCTTGATCTGAAAGAGTAGAGTAGTTCAAAACTATATAAAATATATAGTTTCAATCAAAATTTCAATCTAAATGAAGCTGAAATTCTCATGAATCAATAGTTTGGATTTGTAGATAGTGACCAAACAAACAAAACGAAAGAAACCTCATTTCTTTAGATCAAAACGAAACATTAGTAATTTCCAATTACTCTTTAATCAAGGGATTAACTGATTTTAGACTTAAATTTGAGGAGAATTCAAAATTGTTCTAATTGTATAATCATCAACTACTGACATTGGTAAACGACCCAAAGAAATTTGATTATAATTCAATTCGTGACGATCATAAGTAGAAAGTTCATATTCTTCAGTCATTGATAAACAATTTGTTGGACAATATTCAACGCAGTTACCACAAAATATACAGACCCCGAAATCAATACTGTAATTAAGCAATCGTTTCTTTCGAATATCTGTTTCTAATTTCCAATCAACAACGGGGAGATCTATAGGACATACACGAACACATACTTCACAAGCAATGCATTTATCAAATTCAAAATGGATTCGACCGCGGAAACGCTCCGATGCAATTAATTTTTCGTAAGGATATTGAATAGTTACAGGCAAACGATTTGCATGGGATAAAGTAATCATGAAACCTTGACCAATGTACCTTGCAGCTCGTACTGTTTGTTGACCATAATTCATGAACCCAGTTACCATAGGGAACATATTGTAATATCTCTAAAGAATTTGATGTTTGTTTCTTTCTCTTGTTTGAGCAAGTCGTGAATATAGAATATGTTAGTCCTTTACAGTGAAAAAAGTTGAAAAGAAGTTGTTAATAATAGATTACCGAGAGATATAGGTAAAAGAAATTTCCATCCGAGATTTAATAGTTGGTCTATTCTTAGTCGGGGTAAAGTCCATCTTGTTGCTATAGAAATGAACAAGAACAAATAAGTTTTAGCTAATGTAATAAAGATACTAATTGTCATTCCAAAGACTTCATACGCTTTATTTCTTTCAAAGAGTTCATAACCGAATATGTATGGAATAGAGATATCCCAACCACCCAAGTAAAGAACAGTTACAAATAATGAAGAAACTAATAGATTTAGATAGGAAGCAACATAAAATAAACCAAATTTGATACCCGAATACTCGGTTTGATAACCCGCTACTAATTCTTCTTCTGCTTCTGGTAAATCAAAAGGTAATCTCTCGCATTCTGCTAAGGAAGAAATTAGAAAAATAACAAAGCCTATAGGTTGCCGCCACAAATTCCACCCCCAAAAACCATATTTTGATTGAGCCTCAACTATATCAACTGTACTTGAACTGTTAGATAATCATAGTCGGTAATAACATCACTGTTATCATCGCTATTACAGAACCGTACATGAGATTTTCACCTCATACGGCTCCTTGAGGGCCATAAATAAATCGAAGGAGGGTGTCGGGATTATTTATCTTGATATCTCTTTTTTGTAGAATAGTATAGGATAAAAATCTATCGTGTGTCCCCAAATTAACCCAATCGAATTCTGTCTGTTCTAATAATAAAGAAAAAAGGTACTTCTGAATTGATCTCATCCTTTAATAAAAAAAAAATTCTTTGTTGAGTAATAACTTACTTTTTTAATAAAATACTATTTATTATAAATATCAATAACCCATCGTTTTCAATTACGAAAAAAAAATTCCATTAGTTCATGAATTCGGACACGAATTCTATCTCGATGAATAGGTATATAGGAAAGAACTGAATACTGAATATAGGAATAGATGGAAATAAGAAACAATAAAAAAGATATCTTTTTTTTTTTTTTTTTCGTTCCTATTCTTCTTTCTGAGAAAAGGGGGACTTACTAAATAAGGGATTATTTCGTTTCCGATAGTCATTTATTTAATGGGTGGATAGGCGCATACTCTGGATCGGAATCGTGGGGAGTACTGCCTGATCATTTCTACAAACTTAAAGCCCCAATTCGGATTCTTTTTATATTATGCATTTTGCAAAAATGTCCTTCTCTCTTTTGGATAATTTTGCAAATCTCTGTAACTAATCCTTTGTATATCTTGGTGTTTCTAACCATCCACTCATTTTTGCTCAATCGGCCGTGTTATGGTAATACATATATGGTAGTCCATACAAATAATAGTGAAAACTCAATCCGGTTGATCTTTTGAGTCCGCTTCAAGACAGGATAACTAGTCAACCAATCTTGGGATAAAGGCTCTCTTGCGCCTATGTTTATTTCTGCTTAACTCTTATACATAGAAAATGAGACTCAATATTTTGACTGCTAATTTTTATTTATTTTATATAAGCTGTTTTCTTTCACTCATATAACTATCTGATTTAATTCATTAATCCGAATAATCAATATAAAAATGAAGATATCTATTCAATTCATTTCACCCCTTTTCTCGAAAAAAAAGTGGGAAAAGTTTATGTCTCAACGAATCACACGTAGAGATATTGATAATACACATAGAGTTAATGGTATTTCATAACTAATTGATTGAGCAGCAGCTCGTAGACCACCTAAAAAGGAATATTTATTATTGGATCCATATCCTGACATAAGAAGTCCGATGGGAGCAACACTTGAAATGGCAATCCATAAAAAAACACCTATATGGAGATCGGCTAAAACAAGGTGATAACCAAAAGGAATTACTGAATAGCTTAGTAAAATTGATATGACTGCTATGGATGGTCCGATACTGAATAAACGATTATCACCTCTAGATGGAAGCAGATTTTCTTTAAAAAGTAGTTTTGTACCATCTGCTAAAGCTTGAAGAACTCCCAAAGGACCAGCATATTCAGGTCCAATCCGTTGTTGTATCGCTGCGGATATTTCTCTTTCTAACCATACAATTACTAGTACGCCTATAGTAATTCCCAATACAGTAGTCAAAATAGGGACAAGCACCCATAGAATTCCATATACTTCTTTTAAGAATTCCAATCTCGAAAAAGAATTGATATCTTGTACTTGTGGTGTATCAATTATCATTTTAACGATCAACTTCTCCCATAATGATATCTATGCTACCTAGTATTGTCATAATATCAGCCAATTTCATTCTTTTAACTAACTGAGGAAGAATTTGCAAATTGATAAAACCGGGCGGGCGAATTTTCCATCTCCAAGGAAAACCACCCTGATCCCCTATCAAAAAAATGCCCAATTCCCCTTTTGGGGCTTCGACTCTCACATAAAGTTCTTGTTTCGCCAATTCAAAAGTTGGTGAAGGTTTTTTACTAATGAATCGATAGTCAAAGTCATTCCATTCCGGAGACCGTCCTCGATCAAAGGATCGTATTTCTAAATTTTCATAGGGACCCCCTGGAATTCCTTCCAAAGCTTGTTGAATAATTTTTATGGATTCCGTCATCTCACCAAGTCTGACTAAATAACGAGCTAATGAATCTCCTTCTTTTTGCCACTGAACGTCCCAATCAAATTCGTCATAACACTCATAATTATCAACTTTACGAAGATCCCATGGTATTCCGGAAGCTCGCAGCATAGGTCCTGATAACCCCCAATTTATTACCTCTTCTCCACAAATAATGCCTACTCCCTCAACTCGTTCTAAAAAAATAGGATTTTGTGTAATAAGTTTTTGATATTCAGTAACCGCGGTCAAAAAATAATCGCAGAAATCCAAACATTTATCTATCCATCCATGAGGTAGATCAGCCGCGACCCCCCCGATACGAAAAAAATTATGCATCATTCTCATACCGGTGGCTGCTTCGAATAGATCATATACTAATTCTCTTTCTCGGAAAATATAAAAGAAGGGAGTCTGTGCGCCAATATCCGCCATAAAAGGGCCAAGCCATAACAGATGAGAAGCTATCCGACTCAACTCCAACATAATTACTCTGATATAGCTGGCTCTTTTAGGTACTTGAATATTTCCCAACTGTTCTGGACCATTTACGGTTATTGCTTCTGTGAACATAGTAGCTAAATAATCCCAACGTGTTACATAAGGTAGATATTGTATAATTGTTCGGTTTTCTGCAATTTTTTCCATCCCTCTGTGTAAATAACCCAATATTGGTTCACAGTCAATAACATCTTCACCATCCAAAGTAAGGACGAGGCGAAGAACACCGTGCATTGATGGGTGGTGAGGTCCCATATTGACTATCATGAGGTCTTTTCTTGTAGCTGGTCCATTCATAAGTTTTTCCTCGATTCATCTTTCCATGAATTGCTGAAAATGAAAATAAGTTCATAAAAATTCAAGATCTAATAAATCAAATAATTCAAAATTACTTTTAAAATTACTGAGTTTTTGACTCCCGAATATCCAATTGATTAATTAATTCTTTATAACGCATTTTATTTTTCTTTGATAAATAAGAAAGTAATCGTTGGCGTTTTCCGAGAATTTTACGTAGACCTCTTTGAGATAAATAGTCTTTTTTGTGCAATTCCAAATGGGAAGTAAGTCTTCGTATCTTATTGGTGAAACTTACTACTTGAAATTCAACAGATCCTCCATTTTCTTTTTTTTCTTCTTGCGAAATAACTGAGCTGAATGAATTTTTTACCATAAAATGAAATCTCCTTCCCCTCCTTTTTTCTTTTTTTATAAATTATTATTTTATTGATCAGTAATAATAATGTTACTCATTGTAATTTGATATACACAATACTCTTAATTTGATTAAGAATTTCTATTCTTTTTTTTTTTATTTAGCAATTCCATTTTTAAAATAGGATTCACAACTCAAATTGACATTAAAAAATTAACTAAGAATATTTTCTTGATTCATTTCTAAATCTAATAGATACGTCAGTGAATTAGATTAATATAATCTATCAGAATCTAAGACAGTGCCATATGGGTATTTCTTTGTCTTCAGATACCATATAAGGTACGGGCAATATAGGAAAAATGTAGCATTAACCAATTTTCAATTGTGGATACATATGGATCCTTAGCATACTAAAACGACTACTATTATTGGTATCAAACCAATAACGATTCATACAAGCTAAATCTTCTAAGCGATAATGGGGCCAAAGAAAGAACTTTAATTTATTTTTAGATCGATCAAGATCTTTGCTTCTTTTATCTAAAACTTGATCATGAGTTTTCACCGTATTTGCATTGTCAAATGCTGTATTTCTATCGATCTCAATTCTATTCTGAGAATTGAAACAAAGTAGAATTCTGAACTCTCTACGACCTCTAGGGGATAAGATATTTTCCGGAACAAGCAAATCATAATGATTGCTGGTTCTATTTTCATTCGTTTTTTGATGTATTGCAATGGATTCAGCAAAACTCTTCTTATCGGGATAGCCTTTTTCTTGATATCTTTGATTAATTTGGTACTTATTCTTATGAACTAATGAAATACCTATGGTTTGAGACATAATAAATTGTCCGTCATTTTTTACAGACAGACGAACCGGTTCGATAATCAATATTCCCCTTTTCATTAATTCTGTAAGAGTTAAATCTTTCTGAACTATCAGAATATCCAGACTCATTTCTCTCCTTTGAATAGAGGATATAGCAATTTCTCTGGGATTTATCAGTCTAAGCAGGAGACAATATACTTTGATGTTATTGATCATTCTTTGATTTAAGGAATCATCCCATCTCAATTGAAAACGAAAATATCTTTTTAGGAAGAAATCAAGCTCCGCTTCCGTGTTTTTCTTGTATTGCTTTTTATTTATACGTTTTTTCACATCTGCTCCTACGGAATCTTCTTGAACATATTTTTTGTGGTTTGAGAGAGCTGATTCAAGATCCTCTTCGGCCACCGATTCCTTTTCTCCTTTGTTTCCATTTTCTAATTCAAGAGTTTTTTCCTTCGCTGATATAAAAAGAGATCCTTTTTTCTTTCCAATTAGTTTTTTATTTTTCCTAAAAATTTCATTTCCATTCAAATTTAAAAGAAGTGATTTGATTGGTATGATCCACGGATTAATCTTATATGCATTATAAAGTATCAAAAATTCTGGAAAGAACCAAAGTTCAAGATTCGATATGGAACGACTTAGTATTTCTTCATTCATTCTCATCCAATCAAAAACGATTTGTTTTTGATTGTTAGATGGGTTGATTTCTTGATCTTGATTAATTGTGAGATAAAAAAAATCTTTCTTATCGATTTTTTCAATTATTTGAAAATTATTAACCCCAGTTTGAGTATTTTTATTACTGTTCGTGTCAGCCTCAATATTGATCCAGGCTCCAATATCGGCCTTATTTTTCAGACAAAAATGAAGCATTCTCCAATCAAAATATTTTCTATCCGGATTTTTTTCCAGATCTATAATATCATCTTCTACTAGATAATTATTGATAGGGATACCCGTCAGTATATCAAAAAATTTCCATTTATCTGTGTTGTACTTATAAGAACTTTCTTGATTATTTTTTACTTGTACTGGTAATTCAGAAATATATGAATCCTTATTATCTTCATAATTAATAGATTTATATGATAAAAGATCGTATATATATATTTTTTTTTTATTATCGTTTTTATTCGGTAATGAGTAGTGGTTTTCAAAATCTTTTTGTTTTTTGTAATCAATTAATCGGTTTTTTTCATATGAATAACATTGGTTAAAATCCTTATTTTTGTCCATACGATCTTGATTTACTTTATTTCGCCATTTTTGTGGTAGTAATTTAGCCCAGCTAATCGGATATAAATCGTAGTGATAATGACCCCTTAACCAGTTTTTCCATTGATTCATTCCAGAATTTTGAAGATTATTTTGTTTTAAATCGGAATGTAATATTTCTTGTGCTCCAACAACGTCAACAAAATAATCCTGTATTTCATTCTTAAGAAAAAGAGATGTTCCGTGATAGTGAAAGACAGGTCTTAACTTAGATAAGTTAATAATTTGTTTTTGTGATAATTTGTAAAATAAATATGCTTGCGACAAGTATGATAAGTCCAAAGGGATCTTTCCATTCTTATTACTAATATTGGAAACTAACTTTTTGATAGTTGAAATAAAGTGAATTAGACTTTGATTGGTTTTATCAATTCTTTCTTTATTTGCTTCATTATTGGAAATGGATTTAGTCAATTTGTTTGTTATTGAATCAATAAAAAGTTGCACATTAATCCTCGGGATAGTAATCAGACGTTGAAAGATATCTATGTAGATGTTTTCAACGAAAAATTTTAGAAAATTATGCGATTTACGAATTAATCGTACATTTCTTTTTTTTAATATCTTTAAAATATTTTTCTTCGATTCTAATATTTTATCATCATAACTTATTTTGTTAGGACTAATATTTAGTTCTGGATTTAGAAACTCTTTTTTCGTGTCTTTTCTAATTTTGTCAATTTTTTTTAGTATGGTGTTTGTTCTATCAGTCAGATCTTTCATTTTTTTTTCTCTCAATGAAAAATTTGTCCAATCCATAGATCGAATTTGAATGGACGAGCCTTGCATCATTCGATTACTTATTATCGAATTTTTTTCGTTTTTATCTTCATTCAACTCGTATATTTCTTTCAATTCAAATAATCGAATTGGGTTTCTTTGGGAAAGTTCTTGTTTTATAAATAAAATGGTTTTGATGACCCATTTTTTTGTTTCTTTTGAGATATTAAGAAACAAGTTTGTTCTTTCTTTTAAAACTCGTAGAATTAGAAAACGCTTCTTTTTCCATTTTTTAATTTTTTTTTCGAGTTCTTTTATTAAAATGGGTTCAAAAAACGAAAGTTGTTTTCGGGGAGAACCAAAAGGCAGTTCCGCTTCCATTCCCCAAACTGTTAAAAAACAAAAATCATTTTTTTGTCCTTTCTTTTTTAGTGAATCTTTATTAGGGGATTGTAACCTAGATGTGTGCCACGGTTTCAGACGAAAAGGAAATAAGATCTTTATTTGAATACCGTCTGTTAACCAGTTTTTTGGAAATTCTTTTTCTGATAATTGAACACCATTATAGGTGCATTTTACATGCATTTCTTTATTCCAATTTTTAAAATCCTCGGACCATTCAGGAAATTGAAATAAGAGCATACGGATAATATTTTTAGCTATTATCAATGAGGGTAAGACAATATATTTTCTAAGCATTGATTGAGTTACTAACAAAAAACCTCTTATTACTTGAGCAAATAGAATGCTATCCCAGGCTTCCGCTATTTCGATACGTGCTTTTTCCTCTCTTTTCTGCTTTTCTCTTATGTCCGCCTCTTTTTTCTGATTTTCGCTTGTCTTTTCCTGTGTATTATCCGAAATAGTCAATTCTGCGTTTTTCCATATCCAAGGTCGAAAAAGCGTTTTCATTAGTCTGGGAATCTCAAAAGAAAAAAAAAAAGATTTGTCTAATCTGTCAAAAAAAAGATAAGAATGTGCATTTGCTTGAAACAGTTTCCAAGTAACAGTTTTACGTCTTTGAGCACGCATAGAGCCTTTTATTATGTCTCGACGAAAATCTGATTGTTGGGAATACCGTATCAAAGCAACTTCGTCTGTTTGATCAGGATTATTAGTTTCGTTGGTATTAGTATACGTACCGCTAGTTTCGAGATTATCAGTAAAAATTACGACACGTTTGGCTTTTCTTGAACGAATTTCATGATCTTCCGCCATACTTTCGTCATTTTCTCCTTCCTGTTGTTCTAAATCGTCGATTAATTTGTATGACCATCGAGGAACTTTTTTACTAATTTCTCTTATTCCAATCGAGTTTTGACGACTTGCTTGAGCGTTGTAAGGAGTTATAACTGCATCGAATAAAAATTTTAACGATTTTTTTCGATCTTCTGACTCAATTTTATCTTCAATTTGTGGGTAATTAGTATTAAGAAAGATAGCATGAATCTTATTTGTCCAAACACTCTCACTATCATTTTTTATAGAAGTTTCATTTCTCATTGAGAATGAAAAAAAAACATGGATTCGTCTGCGGTAAGGTCCGCTCAACAAAGGATCATATGCTTTTGGTAAATAGTATTTTTTAG